AACATTATCAATCATTTAAAAATAAAAAGAATAAATCGAAAAAAGCCGGCTATCGGACTCGAACCGATGACCATCGCATTACAAATGCGATGCTCTAACCTCTGAGCTAAGCGGGCTTACATAATCGAAATTATAATGCATAGGAATTAAATCAATCTATGATATGATAATTATCCATAGTTTAAAGAAAGTAAGAAGTATAAGAATAAAAAAAATGAAATTGTAAGACAAAACATAATACAATATTATTGTTTGTAAAAGGAAGTTAAGACAAAAAAAAAAAAAGAATCGATCGTTCGAGTATTCCAAATTGCATGGTAAAAATGAAAGGAAAAGCGGCACAGATATATGTAGTCTATACATCTATATTGAATTGCGAATACAGAAACGATAGAATCATTTCATATTGTACTAAGTATGGGTCCTGCCAAAATACAAAAATATAGATAAAAGAAGATAAGCAAGAAACCAAAGGGTAAAAAATGCAACGCTTGTCAATATAGAAATCCATATTTATAATGAATTCAAAGCTTCCAGCATAAACGAAATAAAAAAGCGAACAACATCAAAACGAGATCCTAATCTCAAAACAGAAGGGGAAGGGGATATGGCGAAATTGGTAGACGCTACGGACTTAATTGAATTGAGCCTTGGTATGGAAACTTACTAAGTGATAACTTTCAAATTCAGGGAAACCTTGGAATTAATAAAAATAGGCAATCCTGAGCCAAATCCGGTTTTACGAAAATGCGTGTGGTAGGGGCTTATGAAAACGATAATCGAATAAAAAAGGGTAGGTGCAGAGACTCAACGGAAGATGTTCTAACAAATGGAGTTGCTTATCTTTTGCCGGTATAAGAATTCAATTTTTCCGTCGAAAGTCCAGAAAAGAAAAATCGATAGATATTATACATAAGTACATTAAGTATAAGTCAAGTACTGAAATAAAAAAAAATGATTAATGACAACTTGAACTTGAATCTTTTTTTTTTTTAGATAAAAAATAGACAAATTAAATCGATTCTAAGTTAAAAAAAAATCGAATAGTCGTTATAGTCGTTGATGAAATCATTTACTCCAGAGTCCGATAGATTAATTGGGCAAGAATAAAGAGAGAGTCCCGTTATACATATCAATACCGATAACAATGAAATTTATAGTAAGAGGAAAATCCGTCGACTTTAGAAATCATGAGGGTTCAAGTCCCTCTATCCCCATTATTCCCAAAAGAGCTTAGTTTCTTTGATTCCTTAATTATTTATCTTTTTTATCCTATTTTCTGTTTTCGTTACCGGTTCTAAATTCGTTCTATTTGACATTTACTCGACTCTTTCACAAACGTATCCGAGCAGAATTTTTTTTATTGTGATATTGATATATAGATTATATAGATAATACACGTAGAAATGAACATCTTTGAGCAAGAAATTTCCATTTGAATGATTCACAGTTCATATCAGTATTCATACTGAAACTTAAAAAGTTTTCTTTGTTTTCTTTTTGAAAACACAAAAAATTCCATGGACTGAATACGCCTTTGTAATTCAAAATTATTTATCCTTTTAATTGATAATTGACATAGACTCAAGTAATCTAGTAAAATTAAAATGGCGTCACGAATGGTCGGGATAGCTCAGTTGGTAGAGCAGAGGACTGAAAATCCTCGTGTCACCAGTTCAAATCTGGTTCCTGGCACATAATAAATTTGTATGAGTCTATATTCTATAAATTAATAGAAATGTATCAATAAACAGAGTTATTAATAATCTAAATCCTGATACACATTTATCCGTCTAGTTATCTAGAAGTATATCTTTCTATTTGAGTTTAGAGATAGATAAAGTTTATTGTATATAAAAAAATTCGATTATGTTTCCTTATTTGTTCATACTGCGTTTCCTTTTGATCTTTCAACTAATTTTATACTTCAGACATCTCAGACATCCTTGATTGAAGTATAAAATTAGTTGAAAGATCAAAAAGTCTAGATAAAAAAAAAGTATTTTTAAAATTTTAAAATTTAGACAAATTACATCAATTGTATCGCTTTTTTTATGTTATATTTTATTTAAATATTAAATAAATGAATTTTTAAATTTAATTATTTAATTAATTGAACATTTTTTTTTATGGTTAATGGTTGATTAGGTAGGGCTATACGGACTCGAACCGTAGACCTTCTCGGTAAAACAGATCAAACTGATTTTTATCAAAATGATTCAAAATGTTTCAAAAACCCAACATGCATTTTTTTTTGCATTGGGCTCTTCCATGAGTTGATATTTATATTATATCAGCTAGTCCACCATATTTTTTTCGTGATAGAAAGATAAGGAAATGGCTCCTTGTGCTCTGAATTTGTATTCTATTCGAGCATTACCAAAGTGTTTCAAAGAAGGGTTATCTTGACGTAGGTCTGCTATACCTCTGGCCTAGATCAATCTGAGTTAAATGGAGTCTCTATCACTCTGCTTAAAAATCCAATATGAAACTTTATACA